GTATTTTGTTTTCACGAGGTATAACTAGTAATTCCTATTTATCTGTTACGGGAATCGACCATGGATCAATTCCCCTTTTGTTGTTTGTTTGGAAGTATTGAATACACCAACATTCTGAGCTTCATGTTAGTCCTTCCAAGACACATGTCAGAACGGGGACATCCCAATAATCAGATTGAATGGGATGACAGTTTTCGAATCTGTAAAATGAAAATTTTGATCAAATCACACATCACAGTATACTAGGCCTTCTAATTCCTTAAGGGGTTTATCTAAAAGATTCGCGATATAACTAGGAAGACGTTTCAAATACCACACATGAGTCGCCGGGCATGCGAGTTTGATGTATCCCATTTGATATCTTCGTATCCGAGAATCAACAAACTCCACCCCGCATTGTTCACAAAATTTCGGGTCTTCTTTTTCAGCCCCAATCACTCGATAATTTCCACAAGCACAAATTCCACTTTTTATAGGTCCAGAGATTCTTTCACAAAACAATCCATCTTTTTCCGGTTTATTGGTTTTGTAATGAAAAGTATACGGTTTTGTCACCTCACCAATTATCTCTCCATTAGGTAGTATTTTGGTAGCCCAAGCCCTTATTTGTTGAGGAGAAACTGGTCCAATTCGAAGTTGTTGATGTTTATACTGGTCGATCATAGAATAGAAATTCTGATTCATTCAGATCAAGCTTCCTTCCTATTAATCTGGAAATTCTTTTCAGATACGAGGAAATGATTCAGTTCCAGAGCCAAAGATCGTAGTTCTCGAACGAGCAATCGAAAGGATTCTGGAGCATCTTCGGGGTTAGGTACTGTTCCTCCAACAATTGTAGCACCAAGTACCTCTTGACGAGCTCTAATATGATCAGATTTATAAGTAAGCATCTCTTGTAAAATATGAGCAACACCAAATCCCTCTAGAGCCCAAACTTCCATTTCTCCTACTCGTTGTCCCCCTTGTTTGGCCCTTCCTCTAAGGGGTTGTTGTGTAACAAGTGCATAATGTCCACTGGAACGCCCATGGATTTTATCATCAACTTGATGGATTAATTTCAAGATATAGGGTTTTCCTATTAGAACAGGTTGTTCAAAAGGATCCCCTGTTCTTCCATCAAATATTCTGCTTTTTCCCGGATACTCGGGTTCAAATACCCATGGATTTTTTGTTTGCTTACTGGCTGAATATAATTCAGAAAACACTAGTTTTCTCGAAGCCTCTTGCTCATATCTCTCATCAAAAGGTGCTATTCTATAATGTCTTTTTAGCAGATCCCCCGCTAACCCGAGTGAGCATTCAAATATCTGTCCTACATTCATTCGTGAGGGTACTCCTAATGGGTTGAAGACCATATCGACAGGTGTTCCATCTTGCAAATAGGGCATATCTTGCCTAGGCAAAATTTTGGAAATGATACCTTTATTCCCATGTCTTCCGGCTACTTTATCACCTACTCTGATTTCACGTTTTTGTGAAATATATACACGAATCATCTCTGGATTATAAATGGAACCACCCCTTTTCTGAATCCATCTCACATCAATAACTCGGCCCCTTCCACCTATAGATAATTTTAGAGAAGTTTCTTTTGCAGTGGATACCTGAATGCCGAGTATGGCTCGTAATAATCTATCTTCCGGAGCATACGACGATTCGGTCGCTGTCTGAGGCGTTAATTTACCTACTAAAATATCACCTGTTTCTATCCAAGATCCAAGCATCACAATTCCATTTCTGTCTAAATTGCGGAGTAAGCGATCCTCTAAATGTGGTATTTCCTTAGTGATTCTTTCAGGACCTTGGCTTGTCACATGAGTCTGAATTTCATATTTCCGAATGTAAAAAGAAGTATAAATATCTTCATATACTAAACGTTCACTAATTAGTACTGCGTCTTCAGAATTGTAACCTTCCCATGGCATATGAGCTACTAATACGTTTTTTCCTAAAGCGAGTTCCCCACCAACTGTAGTCGCACCGTCTGCTAAAATTTGTCCCTTTTTAATGCATTTACCCCTCGGAACCTGAGGTTTTTGATGCATACATGTATTTTTGTTAGAACGTTGATACATAACTAATGGAATGCTCATAGTGTCTCCATTACTTGAGAAAATGATCTTGTGAGTATCAGTATAAATGATCTTTCCCTCCCGTTCGGCTATAGCTGAAACCCCAGAATCTAGAGCCGTTTGACGTTCCAGTCCAGTTCCAACAATACACTTTTCCGATCGAGAAAGCGGAACTGCTTGACGTTGCATATTAGAACTCATTAAAGCTCGATTTGCATCATTATGCTCAATAAAAGGAATGAGAGAAGCTCCAATAGAAAAATATTGGAAGGGAAAGATGCTTCTAAGATGAATCTGTTCCCATGCAATAGTTAGGAATTCTTGACGGTATCGAGCTGGCACAACCTGTTCTTCTTGAATACCCCGGTTCAAGGCCAAAGAATTTCCTGCTGCTACCATATAATATTCATCTCTACTTGGCGATAAATAAATCATCTGTGCCTTTTTTGATCTCTCAGATATTTCATAAAAGGGACTCTCTATAGATCCCCAATGACCAATCCTTACATGAATAGCTAAAGATCCAATAAGTCCAACATTGATTCCTTCAGACGTATCAATTGGGCAAATACGTCCATAGTGACTAGGGTGGATATCTCGTATCCGAAAACTAGCAGTTCGCCCTGTCAACCCCCCAGGACCCAAATAACTCAACCTACGCCCATGAGCAATTTGGGTCAATGGATTAGTCCGATCCAAAACTTGAGATAAAGGGTGTAGGCCAAAAAACGATTCATAAGTGGTTGTTAATGAAGTTGAAGTTACCAAATTTTGAGGATTCGGTATCAATTTATGCCTGATTGCCCCACATATAGTTCCTCGAACCCCATTTTCTAAACGAACAAGAGCCAATCCGAATTGATCCTGTAACAGATCCGCTACAGAACGAATACGTTTATTTTTCAAGTGATTCATATCGTCAAGCGTACCCATTCCAAATTTCATTCGGATCAAATGATCCGCAGCAGCTAATACATCTCGTGGTAACAAAAATGTATTCTTCTGGGGTATATCAAGATTCAGTCTCTGATTCGTATTTCGTCGACCAATCCTTCCTAATTCACATCTTTGTTGAAAAAATTTCTTTTGTAATTCCTTACATAAGGACTCAGAAAATACGGGATCCCCGCCTACACAAGCAAATTGTTGATAAAACTCCAAAATAGCATTTTCTTTTGACCCAATCTTTTTTTTTTCCTTATCATTTGGGAAAGACAAGAAAATTTCAGGGTAACAAACATTATCTAGAATTTCTCTTAGATTCGAACCCATAGCCGATAATAGAACTAGAATAGATATTTTTTGTTTCCTACTCACGCGTGCCCATATCCTCGCTTTTCTATCAATTTCTAATTCCAATCGTCCTCCCCAATCTGATATTATAGTACTGGTATAAACAGAAATTCCGTTATGGTCTAATTCTGAACGGTAGTAAACACCGGGATTTTGCAATATTTGATTGATTACAATTCTGTATATTCCATTTATTATAGAAGTTCCCAACGAATTCATTAAAGGAATGTTTCCAATAAAAATGGTTTGTTCTTGTATAGCTCTATTCGTTTTCCAAATTAATCCCGCGGGTACATATAATTCAGAAGAATATGTGAGTGATTCATACACAGCATCTCTTTCTTTTATCAAGGGTTCTACCAATTGATATGTTTCCACAAATAATTGAAATTCAATTTCTTGATCTGTATCTTCAATTTTTGGAAACTTATGAAGTTCTTCCATCAAGCCCTGATTAATGAACCTACAAAATCCCTCAAATTGGATCTGATTAAATCCAGGTATTGTGTACATTCCCTCATTTCCATCCCGAATCATCTTAATCTTAAGTTTCCTCTTTATCGAAAAATTCCTCACTCTTCATCGAGCCATACGAATCGATCTAGAAATGATGGAATGCATATTTTGTTTACTGAATCACATAAAATTTTAGCCAACTCCATACATTTATTTTATTCATACGTATGAAGTGAAAGGAGACGAAGGAGTTAAGAATATTTTTGACGCAAGTTCGAATTTGCGACAGGTACAAATGGAAATGGGTTGATAAAACATTCCGGAAAAAATCCTGTCACTTACCTTACAAACACTTATAGAGTCTTGTATAGAATATCTAAATTGATCCCATTTTACCTATGTTGATATTAGGATCAATAGGTTGAGTAGCAAAAAAATAAATGGATTCAGAATTTAATCTACTTTTTATGATTGATATGAATTGAATACGATAAAGACAGAATAATTGGGGGTAGGATAGAGTTTTTTAGCACACTTAATTTATTTAATTTGAATTTATTTCATTTTTTAATGTTAAAAAAAAAAAAGAATCCGTAAAGGAAATTGGAATTCTTTTTTTTTACTAGTAAAATATCGAGAATACGATTGAATTGTATAATAAAAATAGTATTTATTAGACGTATGCCGATATAGTTATCTAGCTATCTTCATATCGTATCCTTGATATTGTAGTTTTCTTTTTTTGAGCAACCTAAACATAGATGGGGTCACACTATGATTACAATTCCCATTTTTTATTCAATATATTTATTCGCGGTTTTTTTCTATAGGGATATGTGCATAAGAGGGAGACTCCACTTGATACGATATCTGTGTCATAATTTCTGTTCTGGGGTTTACATATATACATATATATTGTTATAATGGAAATTGAAAATGATCTATTATTCAAAATAATTTATACTGATTAGTCGTAAATCGATTTGCTTTTTTTCTTATACAATTAAGGAAACACAGTTTGTCCTGAATTTTTCAGCCTGTGACCGGAAATCCATTTTTCTTTTTTTTTCAATAGAAAGAAAGGAAGTTTTTAAGTGGTATGTGTGTTTTGAGATACAATCAATCGAAGAGAATAATCTAAACGAGATTCAATAAAGAATAGAGATTCATTTTTGGAAA